TAAAAGTAGAAGTAGAAGGGCTAATCAGTTATTTCTTCCATGGCCCCGAGGATTCCAATATTAGCACTGATGGTACGGAAATGTAACTCGCTATTTAAACAACTATTCAGAGTTCCTAGAGCTCCCTGTAAGGCTTGTTGGAAAACTTGTTGTCGGACCTGATTAATTGCTCTTTGTTGTTCAAAATGAAGGGTTTCATTTTTGTAATTTTCTAATTGTTCCAAACTAGAAGAAGTAGCATTAATCAAATTGGCTTTTTCTCGTTCTATCTCAGAGTATCCGTTCATTCGATACTCATCTGCTTCCATTTCTACTTTCCGTAAACGAGCCCGGGCTCTTTCGAGCTGTTCAATGGCCCCTCTACGTAATTCTTCCGAATTTCGAATAGTACTCAAAATCCTCTGTTTTCGATTATCTAATAAATCATTTAATGAAAGTAGATTATCTTACCATTAATTTCACAACTTCCATGATCTCTTCCCGAACCAAACATGAATCTTTCGATTCATTTGGCTCTCACGCTCCATTTTTTATTTTATGGACATTCCCGTATCTTTTTTTAATATAATGAGCCTATCCTCTCTATTTCTGTTTGTATTCAAACATATCAAAACCGATACAAGAACAGAATATTAGGAGGACTCTTCCGACCAGACAAAAAATCTATAATTGTCAGCAAAGTTGTTTCTTTATTTGTTCTTTATTTCATTGAAAATAGATATTTCTATATTATAGAAATATAGAAAATTTCAATTTTATTTTGATTTCCTTTTTTATTCAAATCCAAAAATTCCCCCTTTTTATACATAACATAGGTTGCCGATTCGGCATTGGATAATATAATAAAGGGCAAGGCGCCCTTTATTTATTCTAGTAAATGGTTCAAATCATTTTATCGATATGAGTGTTCTATATCGAAAAAATTATCAACTATTCTTTTTTAAACCATTTCGTTATTAACGTAGTGGTAGAAAGAGTACCATGTTGTGCCCGGACTTCAAACAGTTTAGCTTTAACCATGTTAATGGTCTCACATTATTGGTTGGTTGATAGAGAATCAAAGTTAACTTACCAATGAATAACGAAATGCTATGGTTCTTACATATGATTTATGAATTTACTCAGAAGGAATTCGTCGAGATTATGCACTTTTTTCCTATTTATCCTATAAAAATATAGAATAACATAAATAAAGTGCAGTCGGTTAGATCCAACCTATTCGTGAAATATACAACTCGCACACACTCCCTTTCCAAAAAAAATCAATACACCAAGCACTACACTTAGATTTATTGGATTTGTTGCTAAAATATCGGTATTAAACCCGAAACTCCCGGCGGATGGCCAGTGGCCTAAGGAAACGAAAGAATCGGTTACATTTTTCATATGCTCTCCTCTTATAGATAGGACTAAGAAAGAACAGAGTTCTTTTTGTATCACTTGACTCGCCCTTTTTTTTATCGATTTCTTTTTCTTAATTTCCCGTTTTTTTTTTTAATGTTAATGGGAGTAGATTAAATCTATTTATTGAATTTGAGATTGAGAATTACAAAATTTCTTATTTTTTTTTAAGTATCCGATAAGATACTTATTAAGTTAGGTCCTGGGTCTCGTATCAATTGAAAAATATCTCCTTTGTTCAAACACTTCCTAAAAGAAAAATTCAAATTCCATCGTACTAAACTAAGGACGGGAAGGAAGAAAGCGAGTGAATCCACAAATTCCTCATCCTCAAATCACTCCTTCCCGGGGTATTGTAGCAACAAATACATAATTGTGGGAATAAAGTATTGATATAATTCACAGAAGCAAATGGCAACGAGTTAATAAAATAAGAAAAAAGTAGGTAACGTACTTTTTTACATTTTCATTCTAGGATTAAATTAAACAAAAGGATTCGCAAATAAAAGCGCTAATGCCACGACCAGTCCATAAATTGTTAAAGCTTCCATAAAAGCTAGACTAAGTAATAAAGTACCTCGTATTTTTCCTTCTGCTTCTGGTTGTCTCGCAATACCTTCTACGGCTTGGCCTGCAGCAGTACCTTGACCAACTCCAGGTCCAATAGAAGCAAGCCCTACGGCCAATCCAGCAGCAATAACGGAAGCGGCAGAAATCAGTGGATTCATGATGATAGGTTCCTCGCACCAAAAAAAAATGGTTAATGATACAATCAACCAATGAATTATTACTTATTTGATCACAAAAATCTATTGAGTCGAAGTAACTAAAACTTCGAATAAAATAAAAAAAATAATGAAATTAATATAGAAATATAGATAGAGATAACCCCTATATAACTAGTATATATCTAATGTCACATATACATTTGTTTCTTTCATAACGTAAACCGCCTGCATTTTATTTTTATATTGAATCGGATTCTAGAAGAATTCTTCGAAAAATATACAGGGACTGTGGCTGGCCTTATAAACATTCCATATATCTAGTGGTGACCCCCACTAACTCATCCGCCATTTCGTAATATCGTCTATCTTTCCTCCTACAACTCTAGTCGTAATATATATATGTATTTATATCTATTATGTTCCTCAACTAAGAACCAATCTTGAACTATGCATTGCCTCAATCGGGATAAGCTTAAAAATAAAGACTATTTCGAAAACTAATCAATGATGACCCTCCATGGATTCCCCTATATAAGCCGCGGCTAAAGTTGCAAAAATAAGAGCTTGAATACCGCTTGTAAATAATCCAAGAAACATGACAGGTATAGGAACTACTAAAGGTACTAAAGAAACAAGAACAACAACTACTAATTCATCAGCTAATATATTCCCGAAAAGTCGAAAACTAAGAGATAAAGGTTTTGTGAAATCTTCTAGGATGTTAATTGGTAAAAGTATTGGAGTTGGTTGAATGTATTTTCCGAAATAACCCAATCCTTTTTTGGTAAGACCCGCATAAAAATATGCTACTGACGTGAGTAAAGCTAAAGCAACAGTAGTATTTATATCATTTGTGGGGGCGGCTAGCTCCCCATGAGGTAACTGTATGATTTTCCAAGGTAAAAGGGCACCTGACCAATTCGAAACAAAAATAAATAGGAACATAGTTCCAATAAAGGGAACCCAAGGGCCATATTCTTCTCCAATCTGAGTTTTGCTCAAGTCTCGAATAAATTCAAGGACATATTCGAAGAAATTCTGACCGTCGGTCGGAATGGTTTGTGGATTCCGAACGGATATGATGACTGAACCTAATAAGATAGCAATTACGACCCAAGAAGTGATAAGTACTTGGGCATGAATTTGTAAACCTCCTATTTGCCAATATAAATGTTGGCCTACTTCTACACCTGATATATCGTATAACCCTTTGAGTGTTTTAATGGAACATGGTATAACATTCATATTGTCCTCTGACAGAAATCGAACTGAAAAAAAGAATTATTTTGATTCAACCATCTCTTTCTCGACTCATCTACTTTCATCATTAATCATATAGTTAGGATACCAAGAAATCACATAACATAATATCAATATCCCATTTTATCTCTTTTTAAAAATAAAAGACAAGAATAGTAACCGATCCAATAAATCAAAATAATTAACTAATCTTATTATTATTATTCTTAATCATAACATAATCAACGATTTCTTATATAGCTAGAACGGCCCTCACAAATTGCGGATACCAATTTGTTAAGAATCAATCGGATTGAAGCTATAGCGTCATCGTTGGCTGGAATCGAAATATCTGCGAAATCTGGGTCACAATTTGTATCGATTAAACAAATCGTCGGAATTCCCAAAATGACACATTCTCGAAGAGCTGTATATTCTTCTTGCTGATCAACGATTATTACAATATCGGGCAATTCAGTCATATATTTGATCCCGCCCAGATATGTTTGCAAAGTAGATAATTTTCTCTTCAACATTGCTGCATCTCTTTTAGAGAGACGGTTGAGTTTCCCCATCTTTTGTTCTGCTCTTAAGTCTCTGAACTTATGAAGTCTCGTTTCCGTAGTGGACCAATTCGTTAACATACCGCCGAGCCATTTTCTATTAACATAATGACATCGAGCCCTTATTGCAGCTGATGCTACTAAATCCGCTGCTTTATTTTTGGTACCAACAATTAAGAAGTTTTTTCCTCGACTTGCTGCATCAAAAACTAAATCGCAGACTTCCGATAAAAAACGAGCAGTTCTAGTGAGATTTATAATATGAATACCTTTACGCTTTGCAGAGATGTAAGGGGCCATTCTAGGATTCCATTTCTTAGTACCATGACCAAAATGAACTCCTGCTTCCATCATCTCTTCCAAATGGATGTTCCAATATCTTCTTGTCATCTTTCCCACGCTTTCTTTTTTTTTTTTTAACAAATAAATAATTGTTCCTACGGAACCTTCTGCCGGGATTGACCGTTGATACACAGCCCAAACCATTCATTTTTTTTAGTACCCAATCAATAACTAGTAAAGTAAAAAGAAAAATATCTCCTTAAGAATTATGAATTCGCTTAAATGATTTTTCTGGTGTGTCATAGAAATTGCTTGGGGCGCAAGAACAAAAAAATTCTCTATGGTGTAACAAAATATCTCTCATTTCCAACTCGAATAGATTTTTATTTTTTATTTCAAAATGAATGTCTTGCCTTGAACGGTGCACTAATTTTTTGAATCCAGTACCGACAGGGATAATCCCCCCCAAAACAACATTTTCTTTCAGACCCTTCAACCAATCAATACGACCCCGTAGAGCAGCTTTTGCCAAAACTCTAGCAGTTTCTTGAAAACTTGCTTCGGATATGAAACTTTGAGTATTCAGAGATGCCCTCGTTATTCCCAATAAAATTGCACGATAACAGATTGCTTCGTCTAAAGCACGCCCTGCTCGTTCCGCTCGCAACAATCCGATTAGTTCTCCAGGTAAAAAAACATTAGACATTCCATCTTCTGAAACCAACACTTTTGATGTTACTTGCCGTACAATAATCTCTATATGTCTATTATGGATCTGTACCCCCTGGGATCGATAAACCTTTTGGATCTTATTAACCAAAGAGATACGACTTTGGGCTATGGTTAACTCAGCTCCAATTAAGAATCCCCAAGGAATTCCAAGAACTCTTGGTATACGCTCGTTCCAACCTTCAACTCTCCTTTCAAGGTTCATCGATATTGAACCAATTGAGCGCACTTCTAAGATTTGTTCCACTTTTGGAAGACCTTGCGTTATGTCACCAGATCGGGATTTTTCATATATAAATGTAACTAATGTATCTCCTTCAGAAAGGGTTTCTCCATAATGTCCATGAACAGTCGCTCCTGGAGTGGCCAAATAAGGCTTAGCTGATCTTATAATTAAAGAGTCAACATGAACAATTAAAATTTGACCAGATTTTTTTATGTGTGGTCCATATTTAAATAGACATATATTTTCACAAATAAATTGTCCAATGCTAATTATTGTGGATGTCTCTTCACAATAATTGTAATGTAGAAAGCACCAATTCAAATGGGATGGATTCAAAATGATGTTATTGCATGGACTGGGATTATAAATCCTCCTATTTTCATCTATTAAACAGTATTTAAGTACTTCAAGTACTTGGAAAGTCTGTTTAAAATTGTCAAGTAGCCAATATTTGTTTAACAAGATCTGATTATGAGTTATTAAATGGTAAGATGAATAAAAGTTCACTATTTTAGGTACTATTGTACCTAAGGGGCCCAACAAACCCCTAATTGGAGTTATGGGATTCGATTCTTTTGCCACATTGTTATATTTCGAACCGTTGAATGGACCAACTCGAAAACAATTGAATGATGACAAAATTCTCAAAGATTGGCCTTCCTTATTTCGATTCAACAACGTACCAATAGTTCCTTGATGCTGGGTAACTAATGGAATCTTCACTTTGGAATAAAAAGGATTGATATTGGTGCGATCTAATCCATTATCAGGAATCAATCCCGAACCTGCCGTATCATACCTTTTTCCGGTATAGGAAATAGTAGACTTGACTAATTCAATTCTTATGAAATCACGAATCAGATCATTTGCCCTTACTTCAACAAAGGAAGCATGAACCTCTTCCATAGAACCGTTTTTTTCTTGGTCCCAATTCAATACTAAGCAAGTTCGAACTAATTGAATACTTGTGTGATAAATTCCTCGAATTGACTTTCCATTTCCATAAAGGATATAATTGACAACTCTAAGCTGGACATTTTCTTTTTCCTGCAAGAGATCTTGAGGGAAAAGTTTTGCTAAATTTATCCCATCAGCTATTTCATATGTGACTACGGGTCGAACCAAAACAAAATACTTTTTTTTGATAGGTGTGATCCGTTGGACATAGATCCAATTTTTCGATTTTGTTTTTGATTCCTTAGAATTTTTTTTTTCTGTTCCTGGTGGTATCAAAATGCCACTGTGTCTGGATATCTTATCTGTCTCTCCGGGAAAATAAATATCTCCAGAAAAGATTTTGAGTTCAATACTTTTTTTTTTTCTCTCCACTCGGACTAATCCACCTACTCGGCTTCTTGTATTTGTATTTAAAGCGAGTTGTGTATCTACTCCAATGATACTATTGTTCCGGACCATTATAGACGAAGATCCGGGTAAGATATGCACCTCTTCGGGAATAAAAAAAAACCGATCCACTTTCATTTGGTATTTTGGACTAAATTCTTTTGCTCCTCGATACTCAATCAAATCTTCTTTTTTTACTATTGAATCCACCTCCGCGGTCCCATATTTAGTAATTCCCGAACTCTTTCTTCTGTATCGTGGATCATCAAAATAAGCAAGAATACTATTTCTACGTAAAATACCATTTATGGGTATTTCAATCGAAATACCAAAAGAGGGTATTAATTCTTTCTCTCGTTCTTGATCGTATTGTAATGGGATGATAAATCTATTTCTTCGTCTTTTCGCCAAGAAATCAGAATTCTCTTGGAGAATCGAAGGGTATATGAAATTCCAATGACCATTGGATATAATTCGATCAAGTCTTGAATAATCAAGAATTTCCCTATCTTTTTTACGAGTACCAGAAGGATCCAACAATTTATGTCTTACTCGATCCTTAGTGATTGAGAGGCCAGAGCTATATCTTTCGTCGACAGAAAAAGAATGAACATTCATTTGATCTTGATCCTTGTGAAGCGAAAAAGACACTATACTGGATCTGCACGGACCCCCCACTAATATCCATAAATGACTTGTTTTTGGTAATAGATGAACATTACTATATGTATATTCAGGTGCGTGGTAGACATCAGTACTCCAGTGCATTTCTCCCTCTGATTCAGAATAAATATGTTTTCGAACCCTCTCTTTAAAATGAAAAGTAGACGTTCCGGCACGAATCTCGGCAATCACTTGTTCAGATTCTACATATTGATCATTTTGAACTAAAATCAAACTTTTTGGTGGAATATTCACACTATGTATAATATCTCGACTCTCAATAGTTACATACAAGTCTATAGAACATAGAAAAGCAGGATGCCCA